AGAGCAAAAGGAAGGTTGGGCGGGGCCACCCGGCCTCGAATAGGAGGGGGCTTTGCTCTGGATTCCGCCTGCTTGCAGAAATGAATGGATCAGAAGGGGGTTCTATTTCCGGGCCGGGCGGGAGGTGAAGGCCAGAAGAAGAAGATAAGTGCGCTGCGCCTTCCCGGTAAGGAAGAGGAGAAAAGGGTGCTGTCATCCATCTCGACCAGTTTCCCGGAAATCAAGACCGGCTCAGAGAATCACTGGCGTGCTTTCTCCCCCCCATCGTTTCGCCAACAAAGAAGTCATCCTTGACTTGATGATTGACCATTCCTTCCCCGCCTCTCTTCGCCATTCGACCTCTGCCTTCCTTTTTTTATAACATACCGAAAAAATCAATCAATCAATACTTTTAAAATGAAAATCAAAAAAGACTTCGTCTGCGGCCCCAAGGGAGTTTACTCGACCCATTCTCCAGTCTCCCGCACTGCTCAAGTGTGCGACTCCGTATGAGGACCTCCTTCCCTTTTGCTCTGCCCACTCTCCGTTCACACGGTTATCAAAGCGGAGGAAGGGTGGGCTGCAGGTACCACGAGCCCTCTGTCCCACACATCTATCAAGAAGCAAGTGTAGTTCACCGGTTCCACCGAATGCTCCTATCTCTCGGCAAAGATCGTGTGAGTGTGCAGTTATGCTTCGGATGCTTCGCCATGGCGACTCAGTTCCCGTTCTTTTCCGGTGCACTCGCTTTATATCTCCGACACACAAGGAAGGACGCGGTGGGAAGGAAGCAGCCCTAGCCTCTGTCCGGCCGATCATTCCGCTGGCATCTTGCATTCACGCCTCCGTTTGACTGCCGCTCGGGGATGTAGTTGTAGATACGTGAGTCTTAGTGGGTCGTTGGCTCCACCTCTTATCTCCTTCTACGACATGCTGTTGTCGTCGCCATATTTAATATGTCACTTAGTCATATCTGCCTCGCTGCAGGTCAGCACCTCCGAAAGAAACGGAGGACTTCATTCAGTGACTCCGCGATCGCCCTCTGAACGATCAGAATAAGGTAAAGCTTGAAGATACGTTTTGTACTCTATTAATTTCTCAGTCCCTCTAGTCGGGTGGGCGCCGGCCGGCCGGATCCCCCTTAAAACCGTACGTGCGGGTCTCCCCGCATGCGGCTCACGCCATTCGAGGTGGCCCAGCCTTCATTCGAAAATCCTTTAGTGCCTCGGAAGCGAATTCGCGTGTAGGCAGCGCTGTCTGTCTACCGTTGACTCTATCTATTCATTGATACATTGGTTCGCTCCCTCTTTTTCCAAGAATGAATGAGCCGCTCGGAAAAAGCCTTCCATTTCCGTCAAATGACCCGGCCTCCCCTGGCTCTTCCACCGTCCGGGCTCCCTTTCCTCCCTATGCTCCCCCGGCGCAGGCCCACCACGCTTCGCGCCTGCGGCGTTTTCGCCAGACGGTCTTTGCCAGTAGTGCCATCCTCCCCGCAGGCTGTCTGTATGGGTGGGTTGTCCCTTGCTGCTACGTTCTGTTAGGCGCTATGAATTACAGGAAATTAAGTGGTTGACTTGGACAGCAGGCAGGTTACACGTTCCACTGTGCCGAGATGTGAGGTGCAGGTGGTGATGATCACCCCGGGGTATGCGCTAGCGCCCTTGACGGGCACTCCAGGACCCGCCAACGCTCGTGAAAACCCAGGTCGGCCTGGAAACCTTCATGCCTCCATTCATCCGACCAGATGTGTGGATAACGAGGCCACCTTCACAACCTTCTCCCTTCTATCCCTATCCAAAGTAAGGTAGGGCGGTTCGCTTTAGTTGCTCAACCGCCCGGTGCTCATGACGCGCTACGGAACCTCCACCGTGCCGGGGGACCGAGCAGGGCATAGCTAGCGGCATAGGAGCCTACTCAGCGTCAGCGGCTTCGTGCCGCACTGGAGTGATCCAATATGTGGTTCCGCACGTTCCACCACTTCTCCGTTCATTTCCAATACTGATCGTGAAACACCATGAGCAGCAGGATGTTGAGGTCCGGAATTCGAAGTGAAATTCTTGATTTGCCCGTTCCTAGTCGTCATGGGAAAGAAAGGCAGAAAGAAATAAGAAAGAGATTATTCCCCTAGAGCTTGTCCAGTACCACCAGTACTAAAAATGCATCTCCTTCGCCCTTAGCGTCTACCTGGCGCTTTTTGCCGCCTTGCATGCAAGCGAAGCGCTATTGGCGGCAATTAATAGCTCACTGAGCGATGATTGATGCAGTCAGTCAGTGCCCTCGATTGTTCCAGATAGAAGGATCATGGCGCCCCGGAACCATGACATCCAGCAGCAGCAGCATCTCCTTGCGTGCAAGAGACTTCTATGCCGGCCGTTATTCCCGGCTCTGTGTTGAAAAAAAGCGGCAGCTAAAGCTTAGTTGCTTTTTGCTTCTTATCCTTTGCCAAGCAAGCGGAGGCTCGAAAGCCGGAGCGCGCTAGGGAGGCTCTAAAGCCGGAGCGCGCTAGGGTACAAGCGGAGGCTCGAAAGCCGGAGCGCGCTAGGGAACAAGCGTAGGCGTTCCCGCCGGAGCGCGCTAGGGCGCTCTCCCTAAAAACTCGCAGCTCTCTGCCGGAGCGCGCTAGGGAACAAGCTCCGGCGTTCTCGCCGGAGCGCGCTAGGGAGGCTCTAAAGCCGGAGCGCGCTAGGCCGGCTTTCTCGCTGCTCTCCCTAAACTTTATCGCTGCTTTCCGTTTTCTCGCTTGGTACCAAGCAACCGGTTAACTGTAGCGCTTTCAAAGTAGAGGAGTGGTCTCTTAGAAGTGGTGGTGTAAGAAGCGCGCTATCCTATCCTCTTTGTCTTGAAAGAAAGTGAGTAAGCGTATACGTAAGATAAGTAAGCCGCGTAATATTAAGCCTTTGAAGCAATTGAAAACGAAAGAAAAAAGCAATTCTTCATATACCTCAGCGGAATAGAACATATGATTGATTGAATGAAGTGGCTGGCGTGGCGAGAAAAAGAAGTGTTGGTCCCATACACCATGCCTGCTGCCTGCTCTTGTCATGCGGGCTCCCCACGCTGAATAACATGGGGGCTGTTTGCCTTTGGTAAAGATGGGGCTCGCTGACCCCTCTCTTCCTTCCTATGGACGACCAAAAGCGGGGTGCTCCCTATTACAAATCTATAGGGCAGGGCATATAAGACTTGATTTGCGGCAGTCAAGGTCTGTCTTGTATAAGCGAGCAAATTGGCGCCCCCCTATATCTTAAAGGCCTGTTCGAGTTCTGGCAGGGCTCCTGTTCTATCTAAGCGGGGGCAGGGTTCGCCCTCCGCCATTAAAGAAGGGGAGATGGAAGGGCAACCGTGCAGAATGCAGGACGTGTGTGGAAGCGAGCAGGCAGGAATGAAGGCTGCGAACGATACACTACATTTTGGACCACCTGGTGTAGTGGTGCTTCGACCACATAAATATAAAAGATGAATAACGAAATTCGAATTCTAATAGAAATGAAAAAGCACTGAGGAACCTTCCGCTCTTGGCGGCCTTGGAACGTCGATTCGACGTAAGTGGAAGGAAGAATGCATGAACCACGGCAGAGGAGGATCACCTGCCGATCTTTGATCCAACAAAACTATGCCAGAAGAATAGGATATACAGATTGACCGGTATACAAAAGCCATCTCCATCAATCTACGCTCATTGAGGAGACGGTGACATAGAGAAAAAAGATGGGGGGCGAACGAAAGAGATGTGCGGCTGAGGGGAGGAGAGAAAGAACGCATGCATGGAAATTCTTTCTGCATTCAGGTTCGAGAATCTATGAGAGGAAGGACATCTAAGGCTAAGGAAGAATGAAAGGAAGTCCATTACTGAGAAGTGGTGATCTCATCTCGTCTTGCTTGCTGGGAGAGATATAGCTTCCGGACCACCTTTTCAAGCCAGATAGCGAGCGATCACTCAGCAATTCACACTAACTCCAAGCGGCCGGGAATGAGTGCCTATCCCTTACGGGAATCGAACCCGTGTCTTCGACATGAAAAGACGATGTCCTAACCACTGGACGAAAGGGACAAAAAAGCAATTCTTCATATACCTCAGCGGAGAGAATAGAAGTGGTTCGTTTTGTTTCTATACGAAATTCCCTTTGTGTCCTTAGTTTAGTCAAGTAGGCGATTTCTGATGTGAATTCGGCGGGTCGTCCCCCCGGTTCCCCACCGACTCAATCAATCAGAGGAAACTCAATCCTAAACTTCGGAGTGGCAAGCAGCAGAAAGAGAAAGTCCAACTTAGGTGCCTGACTCATCGTTCTAGAATCCCTTGAGACCCGGCTGTCCTATGTTTGTTGTTCTTCTGCAGGCCCCGCTAACGCCGTGTTTTAGGGTTACGATGAGCTGGCCTCTGAGAGACTAAGTTGAGAATAGCGTTCGCTATCTTTCCAGCCATAGGCATATCTGCTTACTTATCTAGGAAAAAGGGAGCCCTTTTTCTTCTGCGGATATATATACTTAAGACTTTGGAAGAACTTCCCCCCCATTTGAAGAGTCCGTTTTTGCCTCTGTTATTGAAAAGTAAAGCCCCTATTAGTCAAATACCCCTCTTTTGTTGTATCTGCTGCGCCTACTTCGGATTCCGCCCGAAAAGCATACCCTTTTCTATGCCCATCCGCCACCTGAGAAAAGAGAGTCCTGCAATATCTACTGTATTTTCTCCAGGACCGGTTGCTTCTGATCCCGCTTCTGAGTCTGTGTCGGTTGATGCGCCTGCTAAGAAAGCGGATTCCTATTATTATTTCATAACTTTTTATTCGATTTTGAAGGCCCATTCGAACTATATGGAAACTACTCCGCGCCCCTTTTTCTTGATTCTGGTCTGGTAATCTATTCTCCTCCGATTCCGGTTCTAGACCCCCCTATGCTCTTTCAACCTCGGTTAATGTAGTAGTGTTGCACTCCTCTCCTATGAAAATGGGTTGGATTATCCCCCCGTGTTCTTTCAATGCTTTGCTTTGGGCACCGGGCACGGCGAGAGGAGGCTGCTCAACTAGCCTCCCTGGTGTACGAAAGCTGCGAAGGAGATAAGGTGAAAGTACTACTATTTTTCAATGGCCTGATAAGGTCACCCTATGGCCACTTTAACAGGGACTGCCGCTAGACATAGGTATGACTCCGGGGCTGTAAAGAGCATTGGTCCCGTGCAATATACTATTGCATATCCCCTGACTGGCCATATCATATAAAAAAAGAAGATTTCGAGGAGCGCTCGAAAGCGCTTTCTCGCCTCCACGCGCTCGCTTACTAAGACTATTGAGTTGAGGCCCACGAGGAATGAATGTTACACCCTATAGAAAGAGTCCAGATAGAACGAATCCTTCTTACCTAAAGTCCCACTTGCTGACCTGCTTCCCTAAGGGAATAGAGTTACGTGCACTGGCACTAGATGAGCTTAAGACTCTCAATATACTTGCTTAAGTAAGTATGAGAAAATGGGCACTCCAAGGGAAGATCAAGGGAGAAGCACTAACCTTAAAATGGGTGAGATCTCGTAAGAGTTGGCACCCCCGCCGCTGGCTTACTAGATGTAAGAGAACTTGCAGTGAAAAGGGTACTCCCAATTGCTGTAACAGAACTCGCAGGTAGAAGAACGAACTTCCAATGCATCGAAGCTTTCTACTCTTGCTTGAATACTTGCTCTTGCTCAATGGCCGAAAAGAACTTTCTTTAGTTTCAAAAGCTTTCAAAAATTGGCTAACTGGACCTTGTTGGGACTGGAGAGACTTGTGCAATTGGAGGGGCACTTTCACCCACTGGCTCGTAAGGGGCAGGGACAAATACCTCTACTCGGTCTAACAGTCCAAGAGCTCTCACGGTAATTGGATAGCTGGAAACTGGCCTGGTACGGGCTTATATGGGACAGGAAGCCAGAAGAAATCCAAGAAAGAATGAAAGGTAGAAGAAAGTTCAACCTGGAACTTCCGCCCCAGGGCGAGAGGCTGCATCTCTAGAGATGGCTGGCCAGGAGGAGAAATTCGATTAGCATAGGCTTAGATTTAGATAGGGACTTAACCGCTTCGCCCCTTCTTGTAAGCCGCCACCTAGATAGGCTAGGAATGGGATAAACGGTAGCCACTTTAGGACCGCACTCTTATTGGTAAAACTGATAAGGCTAGTATCGGTATATTCTATTAATACCTATGGATCCAGGAAAGACTTTTCAGGGGAGGCTCGCTTATACTATTTAACCAAGGACTACTGATACGACTTTCGAACTATCTTTTTGATAACTATACATCTATAAACATCTCTAACAGGCTTGCCTTTCGAAGGATAACTTGCTTGCTTATTCGCATTGACAGGAACTGCTTGTTTCCCTTCTTGCTTACCTGATCGCCTAATATCCCTACCTTCCTAAGCTTTCCCCGCTTGAAGGAAGCTAACTTGCAGAGTAAGGGGCTCGTAACCTAGCTTTCAAAGGAACTGCTTGCCTAGACCGCCATGGATCTAGAAGCACTTTTTGTCTAGCACTGGCTTTACACGACATCGAAGGCCCTTACCATGTGAATATTCAGCCCTTCCACCCTTTGTCAATGTGCCATCTATCTATCCCGGACTGCGATTGCGATACCACTTCTATAGAGCAAGGTATTCTTGCACAAAGAGCTTCTAAGAAAGGGCCTTACAGTAAGAGATCGCTAAATCGCGAATATGGAATATGGGAAGAAAGTCCAACTTCTACTATATCTCACCCTGACAATAGACATACTTGTCACTCCGGTCCCGAGAAAGCACTCAGTTCTAGTCCTTTCTATTTCTCCTGCTGGCTAGCTCTCACTTGTGTATGTGTAAGGGCTCTGAAACGAATTCTCCGGAAAGGAGGATAAGAACCCACTTTTCAAACTCACTTGCCTGGACCGACAGAAGGGGGACTGGGCTTGACCTTTACGTAGGAATTTTTTGACTACTTTTTATTTCATTCAATATTCCTTCTCGCCGCTCCGAGAAGAGATTCTAAACAAAAAGAAGGGCAGGTAGAGAGAAGGGCTAGTTCGCTAAAAGCTTATCCCCGGGCCCGGAAAGCAAAAGAGTGAGGTATAAAAATGACCCCCAACCAAGGGCATTTGCTATGTCATATTCACTGTGGAATTAGGATACGTTTTAGAAGCGCTCGAAAGCGCTCGAAAGCCTCCACGCGCTCCGTTTTCTCAAACTCGCTTATTCCTGATCAGTTGTTTGTGACTGAAAAGGTGGGTGATTTTTTTGGCCCGGGCCTAAGGTTGATGGTGTTGGCTTCGCTACTGTCATTGGTACTACCGTAACGCCCTCTCACCAGAGGTTACCATTGAGGAGTTCTTCAATGCACCTATTGTCAACACGAAGTGGCAGGTCAATCGGACTGACCTGGAGTTAGTTCGGTTTGGACTGTTATGGAAGGTTTATGATATGGTTGCATTGAAGGGATTGGACTACAAGGTTCCCATCCTTACTAGTCTATCTATCACCCTACCCATGGGTGCTTACCTCCTTGGTGGAGTTGCAGGTACGGATTTTTGGGTATCCGCTCTGGGGCTTGAACAACCTCGAGCGGCGCGTGGGATAGTACGACCAGGGGTAGTAATACCCTTTGGTGTACAACTCCCCGCACATACCATCAGATAGAAGACTTTAGGAAGAAGAAAAGATCGGAGCCGGTTTCAGTCGATTAGATACCTCTAGTCATTCTCTACCAACTCCTTTCACAGCCGGGAATTCCATATCTTTCTTTATGGGCCTATTCGAGCAGGTTATGGCATTCCTGTCTGTAAATGCGCCCGTTCTTTCCCTTCGGCTTAACCGCTTCGCCCCTTCCCTAAAGCGAAGGAAAGAATCCGAGGGGAAAGGCCAGTAGCTGTAGTAGTGGAAGTAGTAGTAGTAGCGGTCAGTGTTTTTGCTGTTACAGAAGCGGATGGGCGTGATAGCTTGAAGAAGGAGTACCGGGCTCAAGGCCCTTCTTATTTGACTTTGACTCTGCTGGAACTGGCTTCTGTTTTGGATGCGCTTCTCTCTTTCCTCCCTGTGCCTATCTTGAATGAGGAATGGCGGGGCGGTCTCGTATATAAGAAATAGACTGCTTTTTGGTTTGGTTTAGGAGTTCTCTTTCCCTATCTGCTCTTTGCAGATGCAGAAGAAGAAGAAGGAGCGCTCGAAAGCCGGAGCGCGCTAGGGAACAAGCGTTCTCGCCTCCGTGAACAAGCGGAGGCTCTAAAGCCGGAGCGCGCTAGGGAGGCTCGAAAGCCTCCGCGCGCTAGGGAACAAGCGTAGGCGTTCCCGCCTCCGCGCGCTAGGGCGCTCTCCCTAAACTCGCAGCTCTAAAGCCTCCACGCGCTAGGCCGGCTTTCTCGCTGCTCGGAGTTTTCTGAAACTCGCTGCTTGGAGTTTTCTCAAACTCGCTCGACCTTTCTCTTAGGCTGTGATCTTTTCGGATTGGACCCCGGAAGTTAGGAGTGAAAGAAGCCTTGGTGCCTAGCGAGAGTCCTTTTCCTTTCATAAGATAAGGCAATTTCCGGGTTTAGATTGATGCCCGCGGTAACTGCAGGCCATTGCTTATTCCTGAAAACCTGGTTGGAATGGAGGAATCAGAGGAATTCTCGTATAGTCAACAATCATTCCCAATTCTTTGAGGAGATGCCTATACCATGTAAGCTCAGCTACAGTGGCTGCCATTGCTCTATACAAAGCTTCTGCATTGGATCGAGCTACGGTACGTTGCTTTTTACTGTTTCATGAGAAAAATGAATCAACAAATGTGATGCAATACCCACTGACGGATCTCTGGTGTCTGGATCTCCAGCCCAAGAAAATCACTATCTCGCACCGAGTAATTGAATTTTCAATTGCTCGATAGACGGTGACGGGGGTACGACTTGAGAATTGACCCAAGATTCTCCTGTTTACAAATACGGGAAGGAAGGGATGCAAAGTCTCATTCAATAATCTATTTTGGCCGTGTTAGGAGCAAGCTACTTCTAGCCTCTAGTCCAGAGCTATTTCTTTCGCCTATAGCAGCTTTATTACCTCAATACCCACTCACTATAGGTCTTTCTTTTTCATTACATGTATGATACCACTCTATAGACGAGATATCATTGGCCATATCCGGTACATTCAACTAAGCTTAAATTGATTGTTACTAAAAAGCCTTGTTGAGTGCGGGGGAACGAAAGGAGGTGGAATTTTGGGAATCGTCGATCGAATGAAGGCTTTCTTGCTTCTCCGGTGGCCTTCTTCATTTCGAAAAGCCGGGAACGAATCAATATCCGTAGTTGGGAAGTAGAAACCCCGGCTATCTACTAAGAGCTACTAGGAGCTTACTAGCTATCTTGGTAATGCTCTAAACCGTCGAATCACAACAGCCCGCCATGCAACTGCTGCAGAGATGGGCTTGGCTTTTTCTAATCCGGTTGGAGCCAATCCTACTCTAGGCTCCCTACTGGCACCGCAACTTCTTGTTCCCGTTCTCGCCCGATTTCGAAAGGACGTGGGTCCGGTCGAGCTACTGAACACCATAAGGGGGGAATACAGACGACTCGAAGAGGTTGGTTTTTTCGGATTGAAAACTAGACCTTAACACAGGAAAAAGGGACCCAAGCGAGTTTGAGAAAACGGAGCGCGTGGAGCGAGAAAGTTTAGGGAGAGCTGCGAGGAAAACGGAGAGCTGCGAGAAAGCCGGCCTAGCGCGTGGAGGCTTTAGAGCAGCGAGTTTAGGGAGAGCGCCCTAGCGCGCTCCGGCGGGAACGCCTACGCTTGTTCCCTAGCGCGCTCCGGCTTTCGAGCCTCCCTAGCGCGCTCCGGCTTTAGAGCCTCCCTAGCGCGCTCCGGCGAGAACGCCGGCCTAGCGCGCTCCGGCTTTCGAGCCTCCGCTTGTTCGTTCCCTAGCGCGTGGAGGCTTTCGAGCGCTTGAAATGAATCCGAGTATGTTAACCCCAATAGTGTAGCCAGCCATAAAATCAAGGCTGACAGAAGGGAACCAAGGAGGTCGTGTTGCGTAACGAGACTACAAGAAAAGAATTCGACTAGAAGTTGTTGGCAACTAGTGAACCCGGTGGTTCAGCCGGGTGAGAGGTAGATCTTCCCATGGGTTTGGACTTGAAGTGAATCCGCTTTCGAAAAGACTGCTTTTCGTGGAGGGGCGGATACTTGCTTGCCAGTATGTTCGGTCTGCGGTTTGGTAACCACTGGGTCTACACCCTATGTCGTGCACCGTTCCGCTCGCCGGATCCGGCCGGTAAGAATTGAGCATGGTCGTTCGCGGCGTGGGGTATGGACGTGATCGGACCCATAAATCCTCCTCCGTCCTCGGGACATCACTAATATATTTTGGCTCTTACCGCCAAAGCAGTTCCATTGAACGAAGTGAAGGGGTCAACAGTAGCGGATTTTATCCGGACTCATCGCTTCAGTGTCCCTATCTCCAGCCGAATCTGCCTCAGAAGAAGACTCCGCGGAAAATGCCAACAACCTCTTCTTTGAGTGGCCCACTCGGCATCAAATGGTTAGCTCGCTCGGGCTGTGTTCCGAGAGGGGAGGGTCCGTAGGAGGGATATGAAGAGTTTCGATTCAAGCCTTGATCTGCCTTTAGGAAAAGGAAAACAAAAAAAACACACACATAAGCACTTAATTAGATAGGGCATACTGCGGTCAAATAGCCAAATCCGGTTGAGGAGAGTTCTCACGCCCGATCATCAATCGTGTAAGCCGTTCATTTCATTCTTTTGAGAAGAACCTCCCACCTCCCGCCCTTAGTTTATGTGTTATATTATCCTTAGTCGGCATTAAGGGCTCATTTTTTGTGTACAAGGGGGCTTACCGCGTGGCTGTACTGTATGGAGTGCTTCCTCGCATGGGCCATGCATTCTAGATGACGTGACGATAACGATGACGAGTACAACCAAGATAATGGTGAAAATCAAATGGCGGACACGCATTCTCTGGAACTAAGCCAGCACTTGTTGGGGTTGGGCTCTTTGTCCGTGGGATAGTGGTTGAGCAGATACTGCAAGATCTATCTGTACTAAAGATATAATAAGCTCTTAGAGATGCACCATATCTAATTTGAAGCTGTGCAAGCGTGGGGCAGATAAGCCAATGATGTTTTAGATTGATTCAATTATACGGCTAGCGTGCTTTGACGTTCGAGCAGAGGTTGTATAGTTCCTTTTCCAGAGGTGGGATAGCCGTCTTCTTCCTTCGTAGTTCCGTGCGTGGATCCGAAGTGATTCCACGAACCTTATTTCGAGAGAGAAGAAGTACTTCGACCAGGCGGAATAATACCGGAAACTTGATTTCATTACACGACGAGACTCGAATCAAGGACCAAGGCCCTACCTAAAAGTGAAAAGGATTTCCCGATTCTGCTTTGAGCCGGCTGTAAGTGACTCCGAAGCGACTTGACTATAGTCTAGGTCGAATATCTTTCCGTGAGCAGTAAGCTGCGGATCTCCCCCTTCTTGGGAAAGCTGGTGGTATAAAAAATGACGTCCAATAGCTGTCAAAAGGGGGCGGACCCGTCCGCAAACAAAACAAATAAATAGTAACAAATCGCTCCTATCCGTACAATTTCCGCTTCTGATGCAGCAGTTTGGTAGCCCGCTCCCTATTTTTCTCTATTTCCTCTATTGAATCACGAGAAAAGTAGGGAGTAAACAAACGATTGAAACAGGAATGCACCCGAAAGGTTCCGTTCAACCGGGACCGGGCCCGAGAGAAATTCCATCGTCCATGGATAAGGCTATGGCGGGGGAAGGCCCCCTGACGTACCTACGTGGCTACGTGTGGAACCGGTGAACCACGTTAGATGCGTGGGGCAGAGGGCTCGTAGTACCTGATAGCGCTGCTATGCAGTGGAAGGGCAGGAGCCGAAATTGTACGACGAACTTTCTTGTTCTAAAAGGCGGATGGTGCTAATGAAGAATGAACTTGTCGCGCCATAATAAGCAAGATCCTTTAATGTTTCGATTAAGAAATTCAGGTTCCTTTCTGGTTCTATCACGTGTGTTGTTAATTCCTCGATATCCGGGATAGGGGGAAATTGTGCTTAGTTAAGAGACTTTGTGTCATTTCATCAATGGCTCTTTTTGCCGAAAGAACGGCCTGCTCCTGCTGCTGAGCAGGAGTGTAGATTTGCTCATGCGGGGGGGCAACAATGTTAGCCAAATCCTTGATTAGTTGGGTAAGTGAGAGAATGGGTTGCTTAATCATCTCGTATATTTCCATTTTTGTGGAGCTTCTTGCCCTCAAAATGCAGAAAGACTTGTCGGAAATCGCCGGGTCCGACATAGAAGAAAAACTCTAAAGGGCATAGCTTCTAATAGAAGATAGCCATAGCCCATGTATTTCAGTTGCCAGATCACACTAATGAAATACACACCCATGCGGCAGACAGTTGAACTAGTAAGACTTGGAAGCCTTACGACTGTATGAAGTGAGGAATTTCTGATTGCCCAGTGAGAGTCATATTCAAGAGCATAAAGCGACTCACTTTCCCGGCGGATTTGCTATTCCTGTCCTGTCTTTGAGCCCCACCTGTGACTGAAGCTTCAACATGAGCTGGACTTTCCTATCTGAGTAGACCGAAAGTTCGACTTTTTGGGAGGGACATTAAAAAGGCCCTGGAACCTTGGTCGATCAGTCGTTCAATCCTTTCCTCTTGATCAAATGCATTTCGAAAAGATTCTCACAACACAAAGGACTCCCCTACTGCACTGAGACGGACCCAGACCCCCGGCTCTGTACCTATATGTTTTTTATCTCAAGCGATAGCTTTCAAGTGCCCGACCAAAATCTGTCTGGATGATCTTCCCTTGATCAATGAGTGAGAAAGCAAGAGCCCTTACACAAATATAGTAATGCGAGTCACCATAGCCCTTTGATGTTTTCAGGTGGTTCAATCGGACGAAAAGAAGACGTAGAGTAGTCTTTGTCCTGTCTACCTTGAGATTGCCCCTATCTATCAACGGGGACCCCCCGAAAGGCGAATAGGAAGCTTCAAGCGATCTGGGATCCCACGAGATGAAGGTGTAGTTTTCACTAGGAATCCCAGGGTTGCCGATCAGGTGAAGTAGTAGTTTCTGGGCACAAAGGATTCACTCGCGATTATAGGCCCGCCAAAGCGAAAGCGCCTGCATCCTCACCTGAAACAGGAACACAAGCTAAGGCAGGTCAATCATAGATTCCCTGCTCTCGTCACTAGTCACTATGCCATGCCTTCCGGTTAGCAAGCCTTCCATCATTAATAGGAAAGCCTTCCCAAGTTCTCAGTTCTGGTCTCTTCGATACGGGCTTTGATAATATGGCCTTTGCCTTGGACTGTGCGGAATAACAGCGGGTGCGTTTCAAAGACCATCTAAACTCAACCAGTCTACGATTGCCGGGTTTTTAGGAATTCATTGATAGGAAGATTAGCGGAACCACCTGGGCTCAGTACTGCTTTACTGCTATGTGCTAAAGGCTGCGGAATCAGAGCTCTTAGTCCTTTCTAAGTAAGAGAACAGTCTATTTTCGGGAACAAGCGTTCTCGCCTCCGTGAACAAGCGGAGGCTCTAAAGCCGGAGCGCGCTAGGGAGGCTCGAAAGCCGGAGCGCGCTAGGGAACAAGCGTAGGCGTTCCCGCCGGAGCGCGCTAGGGCGCTCTCCCTAAAAACTCGCTGCTCTCTGCCGGAGCGCGCTAGGGAACAAGCTCCGGCGTTCCCGCCTCCGCGCGCTAGGGAGGCTCGAAAGCCTCCGCGCGCTAGGGAACAAGCGTAGGCGTTCCCGCCTCCGCGCGCTAGGGAACAAGCGGAGGCTCGAAAGCCGGAGCGCGCTAGGGCGCTCTCCGTTTTCTCGCTGCTCTCCCTAAACTTTATCGCTGCTCTCCCTAAACTTTCTCGCAGCTCTCTGCCTCCACGCGCTAGGCCGGCTTTCTCGCAGCTCGGAGTTTTCTGAAACTCGCTGCTTGGAGTTTTATCAAACTCGCTTGGGTCGAGTTAAGCAAAGACTGGCTACCTAGAAGGATTCCTCACTGCACACTTTCTATAGTTCTGTCTTCATTATCAGCTGCATGCTATCGGCGCTATATGCACACTGCCAAAGCGAGACTCTCTTTCGAAAGTGAGATCACCATCGGCTTGTTGAAAGAGGGAAGGATCACTATCACTCCTAAATGCAGCAGTTATCTGAGATACGAAAGCACTCGCCATGGATGATACGATTACCTTTCTTTCTCGCCTTTCACCGAGTCTGGGATCGATCCTATCTACCATTCCGACAGGAGATTAGATTCAATAGTAGTGCTTTTTCCTCCAACCTTGAGCAATTCGTGTGAACAGATTCAGGTGCGTAGCCTTTTTCCACTATGCCTATCGCCTTGAGCCAACTGAATGGGATATTCTCACTCTGCATGGGAAATGATCCCTGCTAGCAATCTCTTATATAGTATGCCTCTATCTCTATGTTTCATTCCTTTCTTAGTCAGATTCTTTCCTGACTTGAACCACGGACACTCTCACTAAACCATAGCTACTTTCATCATTGATCTAGTGGCATTCTGTCTTTCATCCCGTAGGCTAGCTGCCCATTCCTAGTGTCAGTTTATTGACCTTTGCACAAGCCAACTCACTTTTCGGGTCGCAGGATTGAGCTTTCTATTCGAATGATAGGCCTAAAAAAAGCAAAGGCCCGGCAAAAGAAAGAAAAGAAGTAGGATAGAATAGATAGTCGGTGAAGACCGCCTTGAAAAAAGAAAAGGACCTGGCAGAAGGACTCCAAGGTTTCAAAGGTCCTACACGCCTAATTTTCTTTCCATTTTCTGGTTGTTTAGTTAGATAGTCGATAGATCGATTTCGTTTTGTTGGATGAATGGTATATCAATCAGTCAGTCTTGTCTCGGTTCGCGGTGATCTTTCAACCAAGTTGAAACATATAGAAAGGCAGGCACCTACCCGGAGGATAGGCTTGAAAAAGAAAGTAAGCCTGTGTTTTGACCTACTCAGCCAATAAACTAGGAAACCTTCAGCGGATGAGTCCGCTTTCTTTTCTTCCATTTTATCCCGAGAAAGCCGGAGCGCGGCTTTCTCGCCTCCACGCGCTCCGTTTTCTCAAACTCGCTTTTTCTTTGTTGCAGGAGAATTCCATCCGGTGAAGCCGAGCCGGTGCTATAGAGCAAGAGATAATGAATCCCTTTTCTATTCCGCCCACAGGTGGAGTCGGTGGTGTACTTCGTTCGAGCCCAGACGTCCCGCCTCGGTATGGTATGGCATGGGCATCATGGCATTGAAGCGTTTTTCTTTCTTTTCGGGCGGCGGCCCCCGTCCCTTCAGACAGTAGCCCTTTGGTCTAATCTCTTGACCGGGAAGATAGAGCAGCTTAGGTCAAGTATCCGTAGTAGAGTCCGTGGCATGATCCGAGCAGAAGACTCTCTCCATGCATTGGTCCGGTCAGTCAGGAGAAGGTTTTTCCCACCTATGCGCGAAACTGACATCCAAACCCGGCCTAGCTATCGTAATGCGTCCCGATGCCAAAGCTTCCTGAACCAACTGAAGCAAGGAATATGAGGAAAAGAGCGCTAGCATCCCTTGCTCTCTATCGATTGCTCACCGCCGTCTGATCCGAACATCCAAAGGGGGGGTCTCGGCCCTTCAGGTGTAAGCATGAAGTTCAGATTCAGTAAGCATGGCTTTGTTTGCTTTCCCTTGCGGGTTCTAAGCGGGCTTAGCAAGGTGGATTTTCGGGCAGTATTAGCAAAGAGGCATTCCCGCTCCACAGCGGGTCCCCAGAACGGTCTCGGAGTACGCAAGTCCGATTTCGATTGGAGAAAGAGGCCGGGTTAGGCCAGGAAGGCTAAAGCTGCTAATGAAATTCGTAAATGCACTGAGGCGCTCCGCCCCTAACCAGCTCTCTGACGGCGATAGGATCTCTTGTGAGGCACCTCTCTCTCTAGATGGACTGAACAATGCTGTGAAAGAGATGATGGCTCTTCGCAAAGTCCCGCCCTTTTTAGATGCTTCAGCCGCCAAGCCATATCATAACATTCTCGAAAGCTAAGCTCTTCTCGACCCGCGAAGACGACCCAGATCCTGAGGAGGATTCCGTCGGTAAAGCAGCCGTTGAAGCAGTCACATGTTAGATGAATATCTATATTATGGGCTTCGTGATCGAGCCGACCTAAGTTTAGTGATTGATATGAGGAGTCGGTGGATCCAGCACCTGGACCCACAACTAGAATTCCCACCCAACAAGGAATTCAACTATTCCCATCCTCCCGAAGCAGGTGCGGTTCGCTCCCTTCTAATAGCTACTTCTTTTTTTCGCTCTTTCCGGAGTTCTTTTTCCCATCTTTCAACCGCAACAAAACAAGGCGGGAAAAGCAGACAACCCAACTAGGTTCTCTTGCTGACTTTAGAGGGGCAGCACTGGAAACTCCTAACTCAAGTGCTCGAACGGGCAATGGCTAAGCTTCGTTCTGCTCGGGTACAGCTTCAGAAAGCAAGGTGCAGTGAAGATGAGAGCCGGGAAGCAGGAACTTGCAGCAAGTAAGATTCTCCCATTGGAAACAAGAAGCTCGAGTGGTCTTCTCGCCGAAAATACTACATTAATCTGCTCTTCCCTTCCCCACTGGATACCTAGCCCGAGAATCATACATATCATAATCGGAACCGGGAAGAAGCCCATTCTTGTTCATATTCCCGGGGGAGTGTCTCTTTCCGGGGAAGCTTCAAGATCTCATTGACCTCTGGTTGACGAAGAAGAGGCTCTTTCGGGCCCTACGGGTTCATGAGCAGCAACGAAGTGAGTCTCCCCCCCATACCATTCATACCATTAGAGAATTCTCTTTCAAGCAGGCAAGTAGTCCACAGCTGGTGAGGGCCAGTCTTCCACCTTGGGGATTACACCCAAAAGCCTCAGCAATTGCAGTTCCTTCTTTATATTCCATTTCTTTATATTCGATTTCTATCTTTCTCACGTCTTTCAAGTCCTTCCCCACTCCTATATTCTTCTTTTAGGAATAACGAGGAATGGAATGTGCTTTCCAATGCGTGTGTGGTAAGCATGAGCCTTACCATGGATAGGTGATTCTTTCCGCAAGTTGAAAACCTTCAAAGATAAGGGACGATTCCCGCGCTGATTATTCGACTCACCCACTTACTCCCATTTCCATTTGAAGGTGCCGGTACCCACTTCTATTAAGGCTGGAAATCGTAGATTGTCGGAAAGGGGTACTCAATCAATGACTTGAGTGCTGGGACGGGACAGATCCGGTAATCAATCAAGTAGGTGAGTCGGAATCTTCTTCGGTTCGGTCGGAAATGCACTTTTTTCATCAATCCCGCTTAAACATCATTTGACTAAGGCAAAAGTTTGATGAGCGATAAAACGGAAAGCAGCGGCGCGTGGAGGCTTTCGAGCGCTTTCGGAAAATCCCATTTTGGAGAAATCGTTTCATTCACGAAAGCCGAGAGCCATCACGCCCGAACCAGCAACCCCTGCTTATGCTGCTTGCAACTCCCAGGTTTCTAATTGACTTCACTTTTTCCAGG